GAATCCGAGGAATCAGCCCGAGTCGGTTTACTAATGGGATGTCCTATTGCATTACAAAATTTCATTTTTGACAACGATTCAACTAAAGGAAGAATTGGAACAATTGTATCAAGTTTATTTATGGTATTATCCATTATCAACGAATTTTCGAGCATTTGACTCCGTACCACTAAGGGATTTAGACATACACTTGAAAGATAACCCAAAAGGGAGAGGGGATGCTTGGATAATGAATTTATATAGATCTTTTCCGGGTGAAACCCCACATCAAAATGACATTGACATACATTGACAAAATAATATTTCCACTTTTTCATCGGAAAAGGCCTATCTTTTGAAGCCAGAATAGATTTTCCTTCATATCGAAAATAATGTATGAAAGAATCCTTAACCAAGCATAGGGTTTCCCGAAAATCATTAGTAAAGCTTTCAGCAAAATCCTCTATTTTTTCATAGAAATATATTCGTTCAAAAAGGACTCGAAAAAATGTTGATTGTAAATGAAAGGATTGGTTACGAAGAAAGAAGAGAATAGATTCGTATTCATATACATGAAAGTTATATAAGAACAAGAATAATCTTGGATTATCCTTTGCAAAAATGGAAATAGATTTCTTTGGAATAATAAGACTGTTCAAATTCCAATACTCATGAAGAAAGAGTCGTAATAAATGCAAAGAGGAGGGATCTCTCACCCAGTAACGAAGTGTTTGAACCAATTTTTCTAGATGGATAGGGTAAGGTATTAGTAGATCTGACACATAATTTAAATGTGGAAACTTACTCTCTAAAAAAGGAAATATTGAATGAAGTGATTGTAAATTATGAGATTTTACTATTTCTGACCTTTCTAAAAGGGATACTAATCGTCGGGAAAATGGAATTTCTACAATGACTGCAATCCCCCCCGATAGCATTTGAGAATGCAAATTCTTGTTGTACCTAAAAAGTGGATTTTGGTTCGAATCATTAACAGAAAAAATCAAATGATTCTGTTGATACGTTCGAGTAATTAAATGTTTTACAACTAATAAACTTGATTTAGATTTAATGTCATAACCCCCATTTTCCAACAAAATGGATCTATTTAAACCATGATCACGAACAAATGTATAAATATACTCCCGAAAGATAAGTGGGTATAGAAAGTCATTTTTTCGAGACCGATCTAGTTCGAAATATCTTTTGTATTTCTCTATTTTCATTTGAAATTCAATTTAATTGAAGCAAAGATAGGAGATTTTGGGGGTTATTCAATAATACATAGTGCGATACAGTAAAAACAAAAAAGTATAATAAGAAAAGAATAGATACTTCAGAAATTGGCAAATTCATCAACGGATTCTCTATTTTCTCTTTGTTCCATCGAATCTATTTATGTTCATTATAGGATAAGAAGATGCTTAGAAATCCTTTATTTTTTCACGCCAATCGCTCTTTTGATTTTGGAAAAAAGTTATTTATCAATATACTCTTTCTTCTACACATCTGATTCCCCTCACAGTGGAGAATGACAATATAGTTAGGATTTATTAAAAAAATGGAAAATCCATTCATGGAAAAGCCTTTCCGCGGGGGCACTAATCTCTTTTTAACGTCCAATTAGATCGGAAAATCGTTCAAATTAAGAACGGGAGCTCGTTGCTTTTTTGTTTCCCGATAATTAGAGCCATATAACTTTATCCATTTATTAACTCAGACCCACTTTAATAATAGAAATATTATATTATAATTTTTTTTTTCGTTTTATGTTCCGCACCAAGAATTCAAACAAGGTTTGGAACCGATCCAAAAAAAATTATCAGAATTCTCCATTAATACGACATGCTATTTTTTCCATTCATTCCTTTCAGCAGGATCAGTCGTGGTCTTACAAACTATACCAAGGTATGGACGAATTTATTTCTTCATACAAATGCGTAAAAGACGTTAGCCGCACTTAAAAGCCGAGTACTCTACCATTGAGTTAGCAACCCCCCCCCAAAAAAAATTACGTTATCGTTATGTAGATATAATTATCATAAAAAAATAGAATCATCATTAAAAAATTTAATAATAAATTAAATAAAAAAAAAAAGAAAGATAAAGTCAAATTTATATGTAGATAAGGTCAAATTTACAAATTTATATGATTTACAAATTTCTTATGGATGAAATATATATGTATATCATATTTCTTAATATGCTGGATTTGCTTTATTTTCTATATTTTATTTTATAAGTTGTTTGCTTTTATTTTATAAATTTTCTATTTTATTCTTTTTAATATAATTTAATATAAATAATATAAATTTTATAATTATATTATATATTTAAAAATTTTTATGTTTTGTAAAAGATATAAAATATATATATAAAACTTAAAAAAACTGAAAGACTAAAATAAAGAGATAAATAGATAAATAGATCCGAAACTAAGATCTAATTGCCCAGATCGAATTATATTTATTTGATACACTGTTGTCAATATGAATGTAAATGTGTTGAGAAAAATATCTGCAATGAAGATTAGTTAAAATAAAAAACCAAAATTGCCTTTATTATGCTCTTACATAGAGAGAGGGTTGTTCACAAAGACATATTTTTATATATAAAATTCGGGATGCTCTGGGACGGAAGGATTCGAACCTCCGAATAGCGGGACCAAAACCCGTTGCCTTACCACTTGGCTACGCCCCATTTATATTTTGATTCAACACAAATAAACACTACTATTGGTATTGGTTCTTCGTCAATTCACTGAATTTGTTGATCATAATATGGAATTCTATTAAGATATTGTATGAAAATATGATTTCTTCTATTCTTTTTTTAGTTAAGAATTGAAGGATTTTTGATTGGGTAAGTTTAAAGTTTTTGGTCTACCTTACTTCTTTTTTATTACTTGATACTTTTAAAAATATCAATTTTTATATCAATAACCTATTAATATCAATAACCTATTAATAACTCAATCAAAATGAAATTCTCTTCAAGAACAAAATGTTTGTTATGCTTAATATTTTTAGTTTGATTTGCATCGGTTCTACCCTTTATTCAAATTCAAGCAATTTTTTCTTTACAAAATTGCCCGAAGCCTACGCCTTTTTGAACCCGGTCGTGGATGTTATGCCAATAATCCCTCTGTTCTTTTTTCTATTAGCTTTTGTTTGGCAAGCGGCTGTAAGTTTTCGATGAGATCTTTAATACTGTCCTCAAAAAATTTATAATTTATTCGATAAACAAAATTATAGTACTTAATAAGATATAAGATCGGATAAGTTTTTATAGTATAAGTTTATTGTATAGACATGAAAAATCTGGATTATCCCATTTCCCCATTCTGAGCTTTTTTCCATGTCATTGAAAAAAAAACCTAGTCTAGTAGAGTACCCCGCAATATCGAATTGTGGGGATAAAAAAACTTGCAATGAAAGACTCAACTCTATATTCAAAATGAATTTAGAAAAATTCTTTGCTCTTTCTAAAAATTTCTAGAAACTGCTTTATTTCTTTGTGTCAAAATATGATATATAGAGAATATATTTTCTTTTTTTCCAAACTAAAAAAAGATCTTGGAGATTGTCTAATGCTTACTCTCAAACTCTTTGTTTATACAGTAGTGATATTCTTTGTTTCTCTCTTCATCTTCGGGTTTTTATCTAATGATCCAAGGCGTAATCCTGGACGTGAAGGTGAAGAATAAAACAAAAAGAAAAATACGGCTTTTTCCTTGCTTAATTTTTCAATGTTCTTAGCATTTTAACTATAGTCTACATTTTGATCTCTAACTATATACTACAATACTACATTTTTATCTTTAACTATTAACTAAATAAATAAAGCAAAAAGGTTTGATAAATTTTAAAGATAAAAAATACCAAATCATCAATGAAACCGGAAAGAGAGGGATTCGAACCCTCGGTACGAATAATTCGTACAACGGATTAGCAATCCGACGCTTTAGTCCACTCAGCCATCTCTCCCAATTTAAAATAATTACTATGTTAAAGTTAAATAAGTAAAGCTTAAAAAAACAAAGCCTCTTTGCTATGTCTCTTTTTTTTATCTTTTTGTACTTTAAATATATAATCTGAATAATCTTTAATTTTAATATATAATCTAAATATCTATAACTATAAAAGAATATACACGATAATTTTGTTTTGAATAGATAATTATTGTGTAGTTTTTTGGTTTTATATAGTTTTATTTTTTTATTTTTGTCCAAAAATGTTATTTTCACAACCTGGCCCGTGTCACGGGCCATTCTTGTTGAAAAAATTGTATTAGAAATTTTTTAGATAAATATTAGATAAAATTGTTTATTTGATTCGAAAACAAAATACTTGTTATTGAAATAATAAGAAAGAGGACTATTTCCATTCCTATCCTATAGATCAAATGATATAAACTCAACGAGTCTTTTTTCCCTAATCTCGTTGGGTCCATGAAGAAATACAATATCAACGCTATACTTTTCGTGATTCTTTTATGATCCTACCAGGATGATGTCCCGTCCTTTTACTCGACAAAAGATTCATTTCTATACAATAATCGCATCATAGCGGGTATAGTTTAGTGGTAAAAGTGTGATTCGTTCTATGATAATCCAAAAAGTTAAGGGATCTTCGGCATATAATATATCCCGATCAAAAACTTTATTTCTAAAAAGGATTAAATCCTTGACCTCTCAATAAGAATTTTGAGGAATAATATACATTCTCGTGATTTGTATCCAAAAGTCAATTAGAAATTGAAAAATTGGATTATAAGATTACGAAACATAATTTTTGACTTTCAATTGAATAAGTATGAGTAAAGAATCTATGGATAAAGACAGAAAAGCTTATTTCTAATCGTAACTAAATCTTCAATTTTGTATTTGTTTTGTCTAATCGAGATTGAAGCAAAATTGAATATTAAACGATGACTTTGGTTTACTATAGACATCGACATCTTGTTTTATCTCGGTAGAAAAAAACCTTTTTCTAAAGATTTTATCAAATAGAAATAGAGAA